AAGCGCGAAGAGTAATTGATCAAATTCGTGGGCGTTCCTACGAAGAAACACTTATGATATTAGAACTCATGCCTTATCGAGCATGTTATCCCATTTTCAAATTAGTTTATTCTGCAGCAGCAAATGCTAGTTTCAATATGGGTTCGAATGAAGCAAATTTAGTCATTAGTAAAGCCGAAGTAAACGAAGGTACTATCGTGAAGAGATTAAAACCTCGAGCTCGAGGGCGTAGTTTTGCCATACAAAAACCTACCTGCCATATAACTATTGTAATGAAAGATATATCCTTAGGTGGATATATAGATACCGACTCTATTAAGTGGTCACAAAAACCAAAATGGAAAAAAAAGGATACAACTATGTCGTATTATGATATGTATAGTAATAGTAATGGGGGAACATGGGACAAAAAATAAATCCAATTGGTTTCAGACTTGGTACAACCCAAGGTCATCATTCCCTTTGGTTCGCACAACCAAAAAATTATTCTGAGGGTCTGCAAGAAGATCAAAAAATAAGAAATTATATCAAGAATTATGTACAAAAAAATATGAAAACATCCTCTGGCGTTGAGGGAATTGCGCGTATAGAGATTCAAAAAAGAATCGATCTGATCCAAATCATAATCTATATGGGATTTCCAAAAGTATTAATTGAAAGTCGACCCCGAGGAATCGAAGAATTACAGATGAATTTACAAAAAGAATTTAATTCTGTAAATAGAAAACTTAACATTGCTATCACACGAATTGAAAAGCCTTACGGAAACCCTAATATTCTTGCAGAATTTATAGCCGGCCAATTAAAAAATAGAGTTTCTTTTCGCAAAGCAATGAAAAAGGCTATAGAATTAACTGAACAAGCAGATACAAAAGGAATTCAAGTGCAAATTGCAGGACGTATCGACGGAAAAGAAATTGCGCGTGTTGAATGGATCAGAGAGGGTAGGGTTCCACTACAAACCATTCGAGCTAAAATTGATTATTGTTCCTATACAGTTCGAACTATCTATGGGGTATTAGGCATCAAAATTTGGATATTTATAGACGGGGAATAATAAAATAAACCTTTATTTCCCTTTGCATTCTATCCGGCGATGGAACAAAAAGAGAAATTTATTTCTTATTTTTATTTTCTCTTCAATAAAAAAATGAACAAACAATTATAATTCTATAGGGTTTAATAAAAATTAAATTAATCTTTTGATAAAATTGCTATGCTTAGTGTGTGACTCGTTGGTTTTTTGAGGGTTAGTAACCAGCCCCATAGTATAAACAAATAACTATAGAAGTAATAACCAACTCATTCCTTCGTATTATCTGGATCCAAAGAACCAGTCAAGATATGATATATTGTTCATATTGTTGTAGCAACTGAAATACTTTTTCATTAAAAAATCTGCTTCTAAGTTGTCAATAGAAATAAAAAAGAAAGGGTATGGATAAATGGAAGGATGAAAGAAAGAAAGAAAAAGAATATGGATGATATAAAATTCCAATATGTAAGGTCTATGAGTCATCTCATAAAAAATCTGTGTAATAAAGCATCAATAAGGATTCATCATTAAAAGGATCTGCTCATCGAACAAAAAATAAAGAGCTTCGAGCCAATAAAGACTAAGAATATTGACTCAAGAACTAATAGCTCCATTGTAGAATTCAGACCTAACCATTAAGTAAGAAGGGATGGGAACGATGGAACCTGTGAATTCAAAAGATTCTAGTGAAAATGAATTCGAACGATTCATTGATCGGGATGGCGGAACCGACCAGAAACCAATTAATCTATTCGGAAAAGTTATGAACTAATGATAGAACTGAAATAGAAATTGAAAGAGTAAATATTCGCCCGCGAAAACTTTATTTTTTTGGATTGCTAAATTTAGGGTCAATCCAATACGATAAAGAGTAAAACAAAAGAAAGATTCCTTTTAACATTCTAAATCTAAAATATAAGAAAAAAAAGTTATTTAATATATTTAGTTATCTATTATCTATACTATACAAACAAGATATAAACAAACAAGATATAAAAATTAATAATAGATTTGATCTAGATTAAATGAAATCCATGAGTCAGCGGATTACTTATTAAATACATGTATATCTTAATTCAAATTATATTATATCTGAATTGAATTCTAAATCTTTAATTTGAATTTATTTTTATTCGCGAGGAGCTGGATGAGAAGAAACTCTCACGTCCAGTTCTGTAGTAGAGATGGAATTCAAAACAAACCATCAACTATAACCCCAAAAGAACCAGATTCCGTAAACAACATAGAGGAAGAATGAAGGGAATATCTTATCGAGGTAATACTATTTGTTTTGGTAAATACGCTCTTCAGGCACTTGAACCCGCTTGGATCACATCTAGGCAAATAGAAGCAGGTCGACGAGCAATGACACGAAATGCACGTCGCGGTGGAAAAATATGGGTTCGTATATTTCCAGATAAACCAGTTACAGTAAGACCCGCAGAAACACGTATGGGTTCAGGTAAAGGCTCTCCCGAATATTGGGTAGCTGTTGTTAAGCCTGGTCGAATTCTTTATGAAATGGGTGGAGTAACAGAAAATATAGCCCGAAGGGCTATTTCAATAGCAGCGTCCAAAATGCCTATACGAGCTCAATTTATAATTTCGGGCTAAAAAAGAAATAGGCCCTAATTAAAAATAGTGGATGCAGGTTTCTTTTTTTGGACAAATAATATTTCTTTTTTTCTTTGACCTTTGTATTGTAAAAACAGATAAAAAAAAAATGATATGATTCAACCTCAGACCCATTTGAATGTAGCAGATAACAGCGGGGCTCGAGAATTGATGTGTATTCGAATCATAGGAGCTAGCAATCGTCGATATGCTCGTATTGGTGACGTTATTGTTGCTGTGATCAAAGACGCAGTTCCAAACATGCCTCTACAAAGATCAGAAGTGGTCAGAGCTGTAATTGTACGTACTTGTAAAGAACTTAAACGTGACAACGGTATGATAATACGATATGATGACAATGCTGCAGTTGTGATTGATCAAGAAAGAAATCCAAAAGGAACTCGAGTTTTTGGTGCGATTGCCCGAGAATTGAGACAGTTCAATTTTACTAAAATAGTTTCATTAGCTCCCGAGGTATTATAAAATGAGACCACGATATGGTTATAGTAGGGTATTTAAAAGAAATAGATTAAGATTCATTTAGTAGATTTTGTCTCACGTATATACCTTTTAAAATTCATATTCATAAACAAATACGTAAAAAAAAAAAAAAAAAGAAAAAACATGTTGATTATATCCAAATTTGGAGGCACCAATAATTTTAATTAATCATGGGTAGTGATACTATTGCTGACATAATAACCTCTATACGAAATGCCGATATGTATAGAAAAAGCGTGGTTCGAGTAGCATCTACTAATATCAGCGAAAGTATTGTGAAAATACTTTTACGAGAGGGTTTTATCGAAAACGTGAGAAAACATCGAGAAAACAACAAATATTTTTTGGTTTTAACCCTACGACATAGAAGGAATAGGAAAAGCACTTATAGAAATCTTTTAAATTTAAAACGGATCAGTCGGCCGGGTCTACGAATCTATTCTAACTATCAAAGAATTCCTAGAATTTTAGGTGGGATGGGTGTTGTAATTCTTTCTACATCTCGGGGTATAATGACAGACCGAGAGGCTCGACTAGAAAGAATAGGCGGAGAAATTTTGTGTTATATATGGTAATCTTTCTAATATCCGAATTGAATATGAAACTTCTTATTTGTGAAAAAGAAAAGAGAAGTGCTGGGTTGTCTAATAGGGTTCTTCCTCCACTAGTTAATACTTCAAGGGGGTTTTGCCTGGAATGAAAGAACAAAAATGGATTCATGAAGGTTTAATTACTGAATCGCTTCCCAACGGTATGTTCCGGGTTCGTTTAGATAATGAAGATACAATTCTAGGTCATGTTTCAGGAAAGATCCGACGTAGTTTTATACGGATACTGCCAGGCGATAGAGTCAAAATTGAAGTAAGTCGGTATGATTCAACCAGAGGTCGTATAATTTATCGACTCCGCAACAAAGATTCGAAAGATTAGGTGTTTCCCTATTTATTTCGTAGGAATACCATTAAAAATTGAAAATTTCAAGAAACTTATTTTCTTCCAAGAAGTAGATTCAAAATTAAAGTAAGGAGTGGCAAATATGAAAATAAGAGCTTCCGTTCGTAAAATTTGTGAAAAGTGTCGACTAATACGTCGTAGGGGACGAATTATAGTAATTTGTTCGAACCCAAGACATAAACAAAGACAAGGATAATAAGGCTCATTAAAGACCTGATATACAAATAGGGGATCTGTTTTGACATGAAATGGATATATCCATATATCTCTGACTCAAATTTATGAGATGATAAAATATGGCAAAAGCTATACCGAAAAAGGGTTCACGTGGACGTATTGGTTCACGTAAGAGTACACGTAAAATACCAAAGGGGGTTATTCATATTCAAGCAAGTTTCAATAATACCATTGTGACTGTTACAGATGTACGGGGGCGAGTGGTTTCTTGGTCCTCTGCCGGTACTTGTGGCTTCCGAGGTACAAGAAGAGGGACACCATTTGCTGCTCAAACCGCAGCGGCAAATGCTATTCGTGCAGTAGTAGATCAAGGTATGCAACGAGCAGAAGTCATGATTAAAGGTCCCGGTCTCGGAAGAGACGCAGCATTACGAGCTATTCGCAGAAGTGGTATACTATTAACTTTCGTACGGGATGTAACTCCTATGCCACATAATGGCTGTAGACCCCCGAAAAAAAGACGTGTATAGAAAAAAAATGGAAGATATTTCAATAGCAAGAGAAACAAGAGAAATAAATGATTCAATGATCTGATCAAATAATATTATTATGGTTCGAGAGAAAATAACAGTATCTACTCGGACACTCCAGTGGAAGTGTGTTGAATCAGCAGCAGACAGTAAGCGTCTTTTTTATGGGCGCTTTATTCTGTCTCCGC